GTACCGCAGTCGCCCTTTGGTTGGGTGTTGGAGCAACATTGCCCATTGATAAATCTCTAACTTTAGGTCTTTTTCAAATTGGATTTCACTGTGAAATAAAATACCACAACGTATGTATCTAGAGTCGCCGACTCTAGATACATCGATTCCATTTTCAATTTGATTCTGGATCTATTGAATATACGGATCGTGTTGAAGATTCAAAACCAAAACCTATGTTCGTTTTCTTTATAAATTCAAACCAATAAAAAATGAAATCATTTCAAATAATTGAAAACGGATTGATTTTTAGGTAAATCCATTCCGAAACGCTCTTGTAGAATGCCCAATAAATGCTTTTCTAGAATGTCAAATAGCCGCATTTCATCTTCTATGCGAAAATGCTCTATTTTCATAAGATCTTCGTGACTTTTATTCAAAAGGTCTTCTAATGTATTTATATTGGACCTTTTGAGGCAATTATAGATCCTCGAAGGCAATTCTGATTGGTCAATATAAAAATATTTTAATTTGATTTCATCTTTGTTTTTTCTTAGTTTATCCAACACATCATGCAAAGTAAAAAAGGGTAAACTAACCCTGCCTTGATTGTCCTCTAAATTTCTGTCTTGTTCTTCGGCCTGTAGAAAAGGAATAAATAAATCAATCAAATTACGGGCGGCTTCGTAAAGTGCTTCTTTAGGCGTTAAACTTCCATTCGTCCATATTTCTAGAAAAAGTATCTCGTGTTTTTCATCCCCATAAGAAAGAATACTATGATTTGCATTTAGAACAGGCATGAATACGGCATCTATAGGATAGCCTCCTTCTTGAGCGTTATTTGGTGTTTTCATACGATATCCGCGACTCCTCTCGATTTGTAATCGAATCCACAAATCAACGGGTTCCGTCAGGCTAGCTATATGCTGTGTAGTATCAACGATTTCCACAGAAGGTGGTGAGATGATGTCTTTAGCAGTTACATATCCAGGACCCTTGACGCAAATAGATGCGTCGCGAGTTCCATACAGATTACTTCGCAATACAATTTCTTTTAAATTCATTAAAATTTCATGTACTGATTCTTCAATCCCTACTATGAATAAATATTCATGCGGTATCTTTTCAGATTTTGCTCGTGTGATACATGTTCCTTCTATTTCTCCAAGCAAAGCCCTTCGCATCGCGATGCCTATTGTATCGGCTTGACCTTTCATAAGCGGAGACAGCATAAAACGTCCATAATAAAGACGCTTGCTGTCTGCTTTTGATTCAACACACTTCCACTGTAGTGCCCGAGTAGATACAGTTACTTCCTCTCGAAGCATAGTAATATTATTTGATCAGATCATTGAATCATTTATTTCTCTTGATGAAATCCGTTCAACTCTTATTTCTATACACGTCTTCTTTTGGGAGGTCTACATCCATTATGTGGCATAGGGGTTACGTCTCTGACACAACTTAATAGTATACCACTTCTGCGAATGGCTCGTAATGCTCCATCTCTTCCAAGGCCAGGACCCTTTATCATGACTTCTGCTCGTTGCATACCCTGATCTACTACTGTACGAATAGCGTTTGCGGCTGCGGTTTGAGCTGCAAACGGCGTCCCCCTTCTTCTGCCCCTGAAGCCACAAGTACCGGCGGAGGACCACGAAACCACCCGACCCCGTATATCTGTAACCGTTACAATGGTATTGCTGAAACCCGCTTGAACATGAATAACTCCTTTTGGTATTCGACGTATATTCTTACGTGAACCAATGCGTCCACTCCTACGTGAGCCAATTCTTGGTATGGTTTTTGTCATATTTTATCATCTCATAAATATGAGTCAGAGATATACGGATATATCCGTTTCATCATATCAAAACAGATCCTCTATTTTATTTTTGGATTGGTTCCTTTGGAGAGTCCCTTTTAAGAAAGATTATCCTTGTCTCTGTTTATGCCTCGGGTTGGAGCAAATTACTATAATTCGTCCCCGCCTACGGATCAGTCGGCATTTTTCACAAATTTTACGAATGGAAGCCCGTATTTTCATATTTGTCATTCCTTACCTTAATTCTGAATGTATTCCTTGGAAGAAAATAAGTCTCTTGAAATTTTTAACATCCAATTGTAAATTGTATACTCACGCGAGGAATGTCGAAAAAGTAAGTTAATTCGACTATAATTTGTACCCGTCTACATTTTATTTTTCCCAAATTTTACGAACGGGAGGACTGTTGAAAAAGGAAACAAATAGGATAGGACTCGTCCCCGCCTCCAGATCAGTCTACGTTTTTCCCAAATTTTACGAACGATAGGACTGTTGAAAATTTTTTTTGCCATAACCATAATAAGATAAGGTCCCCCTTTAAAATAAAAAAAAAAAGGGGGGGTATAATAAAATTCATAAATCGATTTTCCCCCCTCAGGTAATTTTTTTTTATTTTATATTGAAAATAGAATAATATCAATTATTATTTCAATAGTCAACCCCCGCCTCATAATAATATCGATACTACCTAGTATT